ATTTGAATTTAAGAGGAAAAGCCAATAAAGAAATGAATTCATCGATCAAAAGCAAAAAAGGAGAGAGAGGGATTCGAACCCTCGATAGTTCTTTCGAACTATACCGGTTTTCAAGACCGGAGCTATCAACCACTCAGCCATCTCTCCCAGAGAGAATTTCTATTTTATTCTACCGAATAGAACAAACACGGCCATATGAGTTGATACTATCATGTATAGAAAGATATTGTGTGTGAATCTATAGGTAGATCTATCTATATATACAGATAGATGAGATGCATGATCTAGCATGTCCATTTGTGAGCGGGAAGTCAAAAAAATCACCTTGGATTTAATGTCCAAATAAAAGTGGTAAGGGGGTTGGAAATAAGTCATATAGAATCCATGGATTCAAGGTAAAATCCCTCTATGTGGGTGGCTTTTTATTCAAATTGTTTGTTTGGTCGATATCATAGAGGGGATTAAATGGTATAGTTCTTTTGTCGATAGCTTGGAGGATTAGAAACATGACTATAGCTTTCCAATTGGCCGTTTTTGCATTAATTGCTACTTCGTCAATCTTACTGATTAGCGTACCCGTTGTATTTGCTTCTCCTGATGGTTGGTTGAGTAATAAAAATATTGTATTTTCTGGTACATCATTATGGATCGGATTAGTTTTTCTGGTGGGTATCCTTAATTCTCTTATTTCTTGAATCTATCCGCTCCAGATCCAAAAAGGACCCCTCCCACAAATTTTTTGGATTGTGAGATACATTAAAATTCAATCAAAAAAAAATATAAGTATAAGTCCCCAAAAAATGCAAATAAATTGGAGGGGGGGCTCATCAGTCAAACTTCTGTAATCTGTAATTTAAATAAATAGAACTTGAATGATGAATGAAATAAAATATTAAAAAAAATAGATTCAAAAAAAAATCTGTATTCAACTATATTCAAATATATAATACAAATATATAATACAAATATATATATATAAATTTCAAATACTTAGAAAATGAAAATTTTGAATTGAGAAACTCAAAATTTAGATTTAGATATAGTAAATTGAAATCAATAAAATAGAAATAGAATTCTAATTATTTGAATCTTAATATATATAATTAAGAAGCTAATAATATATTAATTATATATTAATTTCTGAATATTCAATATTCTATTGATAATAATTACCATTTGTATTGGGTTTAGTGATGGAATTTGAAAAAAAAAAGGCCCTCAAAAGAGTATCTGGTCTAGCTCTGACCAAACATTACCCAGACCTCTTGTATCAAGAACGAACAATGCGGATATAGTTGAATGGTAAAATTTCTCTTTGCCAAGGAGAAGACGCGGGTTCGATTCCCGCTATCCGCCCAGGGTAATAGATTTAAAAAGCGAAAAGATTCGTTCCGGTTGAATGAAATCTAATAAATACCTTCCGCTCTAAAAAAAAAGAAAAGTCTTAATTACTAGTTAATAGTCATAGAATAAAGTCTCATTAAAAAAAAATGTTGCGGGAAGGGGATTTGAACCCATGACTTCAAGGTTATGAGCCTTGCGAGCTACCAAACTGCTCTATCCCGCGATGAAAGGAAACCGAAACCCTAGAAACGAAACTAATGGACAAACAAGAATTGAATACGCCCCTCTTCCATACCTGTACAAATAGAATAGCCTATTTCTACAGAATGGTAAAGGGGCCCTCTATGATCTACGATCATAGAAAGAAATAGAAAAAGGAAGTGACATTTTAATCCTTACCAACTTGATCTTCTTGCTCCCGGCAACAAACATGTCTGAACCATTTCACGAAGTATGTGTCCGGATAGTCCAAAGTCTCTATAGTTAGCTCTCGGTCTTCCAGTAGAAAAGCAACGCCGATGAAGACGTGTAGGTGCACTATTACGCGGTAAGGATTGTAACTTTCCATGAATTTTCCATTTATCACTCAAGGACGGAACCTTACTTATTTCTTTCTTTGAGGATCGGCGAATCAAATGATATTTTTGTTCCAGTTTTTGCCTCTTCTTCTCCCTATGAATCAAACTTTTCTTTGCCATAATGGTTCGGTTATTATTATTATCAATGGTACAAGTCGGATCCTAGATGTAGAAATAGAAGGGGGTATACCCCCTCCCCATCGAAAGATATGATATTCTCGCGGATATGGCACATAACATAAAGAATTAACCAAATTTGCCCGATGTAGAGGCAATCAAGAAAGCCGCATAAGTGAATATATAACCTACAGAAAAATGGGCTAATCCAACCAATCTTGCTTGCACAATGGAAAGAGCCACTGGCTTATCTCTCCATCGAATCAAATTAGCCAAAGGTGTACGTTCATGAGCCCATGCTAAAGTTTCAATCAATTCCTGCCAATATCCTCGCCAGGAAATTAAGAACATAAATCCAGTAGCCCAAACAAGATGCCCAAATAAGAACATCCACGCCCAGACTGATAAACTATTCATACCAAAGGGGTTATACCCATTGATAAGTTGGGAAGAGTTTAACC